TTATTAGACGAGATTTTACGAAAAAAACTGTTCATATTTGATGCAAATTTGACACGACATGGGAGAAACTACTCTTTATATTTATAATTAAGAAATTGAAAATGGATTCCATTATATTGAAGTGATATCCTGGATTCCCACAAAAGAGAAGAATTGATTTCAATACTCATTCGTTATTAGTTAATAATTTTAGTGATTGGATCTATATGTGCTTATTCTGATAGGCAATGAGATATTCAAATGATTTTTCATCGAATGACTATTCATCTATTGTATTTTCATGTAAATAGGGGGCAAGAAAGCTCTATGGAAAAACGGCGGTTCAATTCGATGTTGTCTAACGAAGAGTTAGAATACAGATGTGGGCTAAGTAAATCAACGGATAGTCTTGGTCCTATTGAAAATACCTGTGGTAGTGAAGATCCAATTCTAACTGATACGTATAAAAACATTCCTCGTTGGAGTGATAGTACCGGTTCTAGTTACAATAATGTTGATCATTTATTTGGCGTTCGGGACATTCGGAATTTCATCTTTGATGACACTTTTTTAGTTAAGGATAGTAATGGGGACAGTTATTCCATATATTTTGATATTGAAAATCAGATTTTTGAGATTGATCATGATCATTCTTTTCTGAGTGAAGTAGAAAGTTCTTTTTATAGTTATCGGAATTCTAGTTATCTGAATAATGTATCTAAGGGTGACGATCCCCACTATGATCGTTACATGTATGATACTAAATCTAATTGGAATAATCATATTAATAGTTGCATTGACAGTTATCTTCGTTCTCAAATCCATATTGATAGTTACATTTTAAGTGGTAGTGATAATTACGGTGACAGCTACATTTATAGTTACATTTGTGGTGAAAGTGGAAATAGTAGTGAAAACAAGAATTCCAGTATAAGAACTAACACGAATGGTAGTGATTTAACTAAAAGTTCTAATGATCTCGAGGTAACTCAAAAATACAGGCATTTGTGGGTTCAATGCGAAAATTGTTATGGATTAAATTATAAGAAAATTTTGAAGTCAAAAATGCATATTTGTGAACAATGTGGATATCATTTGAAAATGAGTAGTTCAGATAGAATCGAACTTTCGATTGATCCAGGTACTTGGGATCCTCTGGATGAAGACATGGTCTCTCTGGATCCCATTGAATTTCATTCGGAGGAGGAACCTTATAAAGAGCGTATTGATTCTTATCAAAGAAAGACAGGATTAACTGAGGCTGTTCAAACAGGCACAGGTCAACTAAATGGTATTCCTATAGCAATTGGGGTTATGGATTTTCAGTTTATGGGGGGTAGTATGGGATCTGTAGTAGGCGAGAAAATCACCCGTTTGGTCGAGTATGCTACCAATAAATTTCTACCTCTTATTCTAGTATGTGCTTCCGGAGGAGCACGCATGCAAGAAGGAAGTTTGAGCTTGATGCAAATGGCTAAAATATCTTCTGCTTTATATGATTATCAATCAAATAAAAAGTTATTCTATGTATCAATCCTTACATCTCCTACTACTGGTGGGGTGACAGCTAGTTTTGGTATGTTGGGAGATATCATTATTGCCGAACCCAATGCCTACATTGCATTTGCGGGTAAAAGAGTAATTGAACAAACATTGAATAAGACAGTACCTGAAGGTTCACAAGCGGCTGAATATTTATTCCATAAGGGCTTATTCGATCCAATCGTACCACGTAATCTTTTAAAAGGCGTTCTGAATGAGTTATTTCAGCTCCACGCTTTCTTTCCTTTGAATAAAAATTCAATCAAGTAGAGCTTTAAGTTCCATTATTTTATTTCTGGCGAACAAGCAGTTAGTTTATCAGAATCAAAGTAAAAATTAGAAGAATCGGGTTTTTTTTGGTGACACAAGATTTAATTCTAGAAAGAATCAAAAGTTGCAGAAAATTCTTTATTTTTTTTTCGAGATCTTTTTTTACCCATATTCCTGATGTTGATTAGTAATCAGAAAGTTTCTCTCAACAAGATAAAAGAGCGAATTCTTCTTTTCGCGACATTACATTAGGCAAGGCAAATAAAAGGAATTTAATGTTCCCTTCTAACGTATGTATATACAATATAATTCAAATATAGATATATAGTCTTGCCTCTTTCTAGATCTCCCAAAAATTTTCATTATTACTAATAATCCCTGTTGGATCGTATTCTAACGAATCTTTCGGGAATTTTTAAGAAACTCTTTCTTTTTATTAAATTAAAATTAGAAGACAAGAACAAAATAATAAAAGAAGAATACTAAATAAATGGATTATCATACATATATTCCATGTAGAAAAATAAAATGAATAAGTCCATTTATTTAGTTCTACATTCCTTGCACTTATTATATACTCAAGTATTATATATACGAATTATAATTAATAACTAATTTTAATATATATAATATAAATATATAATATAAGAATAACAGGTACAAATATTAAATCGAGGTACCCATTCTATGACAACTCTCAACTTACCCTCTATTTTTGTGCCTTTAGTGGGCCTAGTATTTCCGGCAATTGCAATGGCTTCTTTATCTCTTCATGTTCAAAGAAACAAGATTTTTTAAATCCGATGCGACCAACTCTCATCCTTTTTTTTTTCAAGACTTAGACATGGATCATAACATGGATATCTATTTAGTAGAATATCGTATAAGCTGTGGCTTCCTTCAAACATAAATTAAATGAAAGAGCTCTTATGCATGCGGAAACATGATATATGGTTAAAATTCTTATAGCTATTTAAAAATAGATCAGGATCGGCGGATGTCTGAAATGGAAAGTCAATGTATCTAAATGGATATAGATATCTATAGGGGATCATATGAGGGGGATGCTAGTATTTTAGATCTAGCCAATTCGAGGAATTACGCCTAAAAGTTCACATCAGAATAGTGCTAGTTGATGAGAGTTACTTCGGAAACAAAAAGAGTAAAGTCAAATTTCTTTGGGTTATTCTCTCAATTCCAATAAAATGCAACTGGATCTAGTATGAGTTGGCGATCAGAACATATATGGATAGAACTTATAACGGGGTCTCGAAAAACAAGTAATTTCTGCTGGGCCTTTATCCTTTTTTTAGGTTCATTAGGATTCTTATTGGTTGGAACTTCCAGTTATCTTGGTAGGAATTTGATATCTTTATTTCCGTCTCAGCAAATCATTTTTTTTCCACAAGGGATCGTGATGTCTTTCTATGGCATCGCGGGTCTCTTTATTAGCTCCTATTTGTGGTGCACAATTTCGTGGAATGTAGGTAGTGGTTATGATCGATTCGATAGAAAAGAAGGAATTGTGTGTATTTTTCGTTGGGGATTTCCTGGAAAAAATCGTCGCATCTTTCTTCGATTCCTTATGAAAGATATTCAGTCCATCAGAATAGAAGTTAAAGAGGGTATTTATGCCCGTCGTGTCCTTTATATGGACATCAGAGGCCAGGGGGCCATTCCCTTGACCCGTACTGATGAGAATTTGACTCCACGAGAAATTGAACAAAAAGCTGCCGAATTGGCCTATTTCTTGCGTGTACCAATTGAAGTATTTTGAAATGACCTGAAAATTCTTTCTCATCAGGAGGTAAAAAGGAAAAAAAGCTTAAGAATCGTCTTTTTTGATAGCATAACTTAACTGAAGTTTCTTCCGAACGCTCATTCGAGCCAAAACAGACGTATATGGGACCAGCCATAAAATGAAACTTTTTTTTTTGTTCGCAAAAAGGGTCTTTTCTTTTATACGTATTATGGAAATTCGTTCAACTCAATTCAGTAAGAAAACAAGTAACAAATCGAAATAAATAATGGATTCATCTCATATATCAAAACCTTACATTTCGGGATAAAGAATTTATCTTTTTATTTTAGGTCCAATTTTTTGAATTGATACATTAGATACAGATAGATCATTTCTTGTGAATTATCTCTCTTTTCTTTTGTCAACCGACCTTTCTTTTTATCCTTATCTTTTCTTTTTGGCTCCTTAATGAAATGACCAAAACAAAAGATTGGATCTCTTCTAACGATAACTATAAAATTTCTGTCTTGTTTTGCCACTCATGTTTGATCATCACATCACAATATTCTTCAGAAATTTTTCCCGGACTGTGAGCAGCCGGAGAAATTTTTTGAAACATTTGATATTTTGATAGTTTGATAGAAAGGGAGTTAGTTCGTCTCGAAATACGAATAATATTCATTGCTTGAAATGGCTCTTTGGGGCATTCATCAAAAGGACGCAATTGCTGCGAATTTGTCCAATTGAGATATCGGGAAACAAAACAATATTTTTATTATTTCTTCATTCGAATTCGAAGTAGACTCTTATTCTATTTCTATATTCTTTCTAGATTCAAGGACTAACCAATAAATTACAAATAAAAAACAGGGAATAGATTCATAGGCTCGATACCTTGTAATAGAAGTAATAGAACTCATGCTTGATAGAAATATTAGATCATATAGAGTCGACAAATGAGGTGGGTTCATTAAGAATTCACAGATGAAAAAAAATGGCAAAAAAGAAAGCATTCACTCCCCTCCTATATCTTGCATCTATAGTATTTTTGCCCTGGTGGATCTCTCTCTTATTTAATAAAAGTCTGGAATCCTGGGTTACGAATTGGTGGAATACTGGGCAATCCGAAACTTTTTTGAATGCTATTCAAGAAAAGCGTATTCTCGAAAAATTCATAGAATTAGAGGAACTCTTCCTGTTGAACGAAATGATAAAGGAATATCCAGAGACACATCTACAAAAGCTTAGTCTAGGAATCCACAAAGAAACGATCCAATTGATCAAGATGCACAATGAGGATCGTATCCATACGATTTTACACTTCTCGACAAATATAATCTGTTTCGTTATTCTAAGTGGTTATTCTATTCTGGGTAATGAAGAACTTGTTATTCTTAACTCTTGGGTTCAGGAATTCTTATATAACTTAAGCGACACAATAAAAGCTTTTTCTATTCTTTTATTAACT